CACTCTATTTTCTATATAATCTCGAAAGAAAAAAACCTAAAACCTCGAAAGGAAACGATAATAGAAATTGCTAATTACAAGTTTTAAAAATCTAGTTATATTTTAAAATCTAGTGAAAATAAATAAATATTTTTTTGACTAATCTCGTTCTCCGTGTAGGATACCTCTTTTCTTGTTAGTCTCATTCGATAGATTAAATGAAGAAAACTGCTCTACTATTTAATCTAATGAGTTCAAATTTAAGTAAATTCAATTTTAATAAAGTAGAAAGGGGCATATTCTAGGTTCTAAGGTCAATAAAAAAAAAAAGAATCAAACAACTTATTTTCAAATTTTTACATATTCATTCAAAAAAAGTTATATGTTTTGACTGAAGTTAGATATATAGAGTTATTTTTTTTTTATTTCTTAAAGAGTTTTTCAATTAATTAGTTACGTGAATTCTGACTCCTGAGATAGTGCAGATGCCAAAGACGATGAATTGAGTTCTTTTTATCTTTCTCTATTTTGGTTCATACCACCTATAATGATTAATAATTCACAAATTTTCAATTGCAATTTTTTTTATTCTTGGAACTAGTTATCTTTCTCTATTTCTTAAAAAAAAATTGCAATTGAAACTTAGGGAAGTACTTTAGAAACATATGTATAAAAAAACATATTTTATTGAGTCCCTTCATGCCTACTATAACTAGTTATTTCGGTTTTCTACTAGCAGCTTTAACTATAACCTCAGTTCTATTTATTGGTCTAAGCAAAATACGACTTATTTGAAATTAATTGAATGCAGATTTTTTTATAAAAAAGGATTTCGGTGGTATTTCATATGTTCGATAGTTCCTTACCGGGTTAATTACCCAATTTTGGTCATTGAGATTCATCAGCAATACAGATTAAGAGCTAGGAATAGATAGTACCTCTCTTTTCTCCCTTTCAAAAATGAAAACAAAAGAAAATTGAAATGATTGAAGTTTTTTTATTTGGAATCGTCTTAGGTCTAATTCCTATTACTTTGGCTGGATTATTCGTAACTGCTTATTTACAATACAGGCGTGGTGATCAGTTGGACTTTTAATTAACTAACATCTCGTTTTTTTTTACTGACCTCCTTCTTGCTTTCCTATGCGGGAGGTCTAATTCAGATTGCTGCTCAGTAATTTGCGAACAGTGGAATTTTGACACAATCTAATAAACAAGAGTGAAATCACGCTCTGTAGGATTTGAACCTACGACATTGGGTTTTGGAGACCCACGTTCTACCGAACTGAACTAAGAGCGTTTTTCTTGTTTTTTTTCTAAAAAACGAAAAGGCTAGAAAGAGGGCATTCTTTAACCCGACTCGATTTTGTACGTATATACTATATCATACATAGTATATCATAAATTTCAGAATTATATGTATGTCCGATTTTATGAAAAAAATCAATAAAAATAGATACCTCGTTACTGCGCTTCTGAGCAGTAATAGGTAGGGATGACAGGATTTGAACCCGTGACATTTTGTACCCAAAACAAACGCGCTACCAAGCTGCGCTACATCCCTTTCAATTGGTTTACAGTGTCATTGTAGAGAATTCCTGTCTTGTTTTCCACATCCTTCTTCTTTTTTATTGGTATATCAAATTCATTTCTTCTTTTTTTCTCATATCAGATAACAAAAATATAATTAAAAATTTTACTTTTTTTTACAAAAATTCTCTCAATTTAAATTTTACATAAATAGGCGTTTACATTTTCAAATGGAATCTATAAGATCGTTCTAGTAGACAATATTTAAATTCTAATTTTGAAAGCGGGGGGACGGAAGTTACGTATACAAATACAAGAACTTCTTAATTACATGTACATCTGTAGTTATATATATTACTATATATAATGTAATACAATAAAGAAGAAAGAAGGAGGATTTCAAATGCGAGATCTAAAAACATATCTTTCCGTAGCACCGGTACTAAGTACTCTATGGTTCGGTTCGTTAGCAGGTTTATTAATAGAGATTAATCGTTTATTTCCAGATGCATTAACATTTCCCTTTTTTTCATTCTAGTTATTAACATCAGAAAGGGGTGAAAAATTTAGAGATACAATGAACGATCGGGGACTAACCCCCCACTTTTTCTAATTAGTTTTTTAGAATAAATTAGAAAAAGTGGGGGGGAGAAAGGTCATAAAAACGGGGGTTCAGGATCCAATTAAATTAGTAATAGAACAAAAAAAGTGTTGCTAGGGAAAGAGCATCCTATGAGATACTTAAAAAAAAATACTGTACAAAGATTTTAAATATAGTTTTCACAAAATCATTGTATTACTTATTATTTTATTTTTATTTAATTACTAATTAATAAAATATTAATTGCAACGAAATATTTCAGAATTTTTTTTAGTTAACAGCTTCTATTTTTTTGGTTCTTGTTCTTTCTGGATCCTAAAATTAAAATAGAAGATTGAGGTGAATCATAAATCCAAAGGAGGTTTCATGGCCAAGGGTAAAGATGTTCGAGTAACAATTATTTTGGAATGTACCAGTTGTGTTCGAAATGATATTAAGAAAGAATCAGCGGGAATTTCCAGATATATTACTCAAAAGAATCGGCATAACACCCCTAGTCGATTGGAATTGAGAAAATTCTGTCCCTATTGTTATAAACATACAATTCACGGGGAAATCAAGAAATAGATCAAATTGAGTGCTTGTATGTCAACTTTTATTTTACGAACAGGAATAATGCTAATATCTATATATTATTACATATATATAAATAAAAAAAATAAACAAATAAATTAATAGAAAGAAATCTAATCCTATATTCTTAATTCTATATAGAAACTCTATCCTATATAGAAATAGAAATCGTTTTTATTTTGATCCGATCAAAATAGGATTTTAGAGATAAGGAATAAAAAATTATGAATAAATCTAAGCGACTTTTTACTAAATCCAAGCGATCTTTTCGTAGGCGTTTGCCCCCGATCCAATCGGGGGATCGAATTGATTATAGAAACATGAGTTTAATTAGTCGATTTATTAGTGAACAAGGAAAAATATTATCTAGACGGGTGAATAGAGTGACTTTAAAACAACAACGATTAATAACTATTGCTATAAAACAAGCTCGTATTTTATCTTTGTTACCTTTTCTTAATAATCAGAAACAATTTGAAAGAAGTGAGTCGACCCCTAGAACTACTAGCCTTAGAACCAGAAAAAAATAGACTTATTATTCAATTGAATAACAATTCCAATCTGAAGGAATTAAAAAAGAGATTAAAGTTTTGTTCGAAAAATCCAATCCAGAATCAAAATTTGATTGTTACGTCTGTGTCTATCATAAAAAAAAAAAGAAAAGAATCGTCGAAAAGAAAAAGAATAACTCGTTTTTTAGCGACTATATACTCTCGTTTTGTTTTGACGACTTTTTTTTATAATACTAATTTCTACTCTACCTTCCCCGAGCTCATTCTCCTTAGAACTCTATTTCAAATATTTTCGTGGATTTCTTCCAATCCCCTTATTTTTTTATGTCATTCGAAATTGTATAAAGACAACTCCTATTTAATAGAGCTATTTGTGCAAGTATTTTCCGATTAAGAAGTAATTGCTTCTTGTACAGATTGTGTATGAATTGGTTATAACTATGGAATACCCCCATTTCGTGAATTACGGCATTTATTCGAGTGATCCATAAACGGCGAAAATCTCTTTTTCTTTTACCCCTATCCCGATGAGCCGAAACTAAAGCTCTTATTCTCTGTTGAGTCATAGTTCGCGTAAGTCGTGAATGAGCTCCTCGAAAGCTTGATGCAAATAAACGAAGTTTTGTTCTACGCCTCCGAGCTATATACCCGCGTTTAATTCTAGTCATTGAATAAATCAAACTTTGATGAATAACTAATTCTTTTTTTAGTTATTCTTTTCCCCTTTACTAGTCTATTAATAACCAAACGAATTATTCCAATGTATAAAAAAAATTCCAATGGCTTTTGCTACTCTAACCTTCCCTACCACTATTTTTTGCTAGGTATGTTCCTTTGCTTTGAAAGGATAAATTCCCTTAATATAAAAAAATAGAATAACTACAAAAAGTAGTAAATAGAATTGGATAAATAGTGGGTTCCATCGTTTCTATGGTTACTTCTAAAACGGTGAGGTCCTCTCTATACACCGGAGCTCCTTCTTTTAATTAATCAATACTATTGGTAACTTGTACAATTCACATTCTTTGGCTCTACCCCATGAATATTCCAGTAATAGGTCTTTCACAATGAGATCCCCTTTATACAGTAACGGTATTTCATTTTTAAAATTGATTTGGTCATTTACCCTGTTAGTCCGTTCTTTTCTTTCAAGAGTGGAATCTTTTTTCTAAAAAATGGAATTTCCCCCGCTTAATGGATAATCATTTGTTATCATTGGGGGTTTTCTAAAAAATGGAGTTGATTGGATTTGCACCAATGTAAACCATAAGTTTCAGACACAATAGAATATATGAACGATCTATATTTTTTAAATAATGAATCGAGTTCCTCCATTCTATTTTATTCACAGGTACTGATCCTTGATATTTCAAAAAGAATTTCCTTTTTATGTTTAAGTCTATGATCTAAACGAGTCGCACATACACCCGAGTACATGTTCCTCGTCGCTGAGGACATCCCCGAAGCGCTGGGGATTTCGTGACGTTTCGGATTGGCTGTCTTGTATTTCTAATAAGTTGTTTAATGGTTGGCATACGGAATCATATAAATAATGGGCTGGTTTAGATTAGTTCGAACCGGCTAATTCTGAATTACTTCTCTTCAATATTTTTTTTATATTGAAGAGAATATGAAACTAAACCTTTAATCTAAAAAGATCTAAAATTCAAAATTGTAGATTTGCATGAAATCGCTCCTATTTTTTATTGAACCGCTACAAGATCAACAATTCCATGAGCTTGGGCTTCTGTTGCTGACATAAAAACATCCCTTTCCATGTCTTCGGATACAACCCATATAGGTTTGCCCGTTCTTTGTACATAAACCCTTGTGATGGTTTCGCGAAGTTTTAGTAATTCTTCCGCTTCCAAGATAAATTCTCCCGTTTGTGCCTCATAAAACGAACTAGCGGGTTGATGGATCATTACCCTGATGATATAATAGAAAAGGTTTTTCTATTTCGCAGAATGAGGCGGGATAACCAAAACAAAAAAAACAGAGAAAATTGAATAACCGTACAGGCTTTTTTTGTGCATTGCATACGGCTCCACAATGGAATTGACTTTTTTGACCTTTCCTTTTGGCGAAAGAAAACAAAATATAGGTTGTATTATACGCAGATCCAGAAATCATCCAATTACCATCCTTCTTTTTTTGTAGGAGTTAAAAAAATACTATGATGGTTCCGTTGCTTTATATATCATTTTTTTGATTCGTCTATGATTTAGCAATCCCAAAGTGTCTTTTTTTTTTGTAAATAAGCTTCCGGTGTGAAAACCAAGTTTGTGACGCTGAAATGTGCCCGAATAGGTAAGATATAATTTGAAATACCTCTTCCTTATCTCATACTACTCTTTCAATATATAATCTAAATTTTTTAATCTAAAAAATTTCATATTGAATTCGAAGTGCCATGCTATTATTACTTAACTAATTCATATTTCCGATGGCGAAGGCATAGTATTTTTTTCTCGAAAATAAAAAAACTCATTGGCGCCAAGCGTGAGGGAATGCTATACGTTTGGTAATTGCTCCTCCGACCAGGATAAAGGATGCTATTGAAGCGGCCAATCCCATGCATATTGTCTGTACATCGGGTCGGACAAATTGCATAGTATCATAAATAGCCATTCCAGATATTACCCATCCACCAGGAGAGTTTATAAACAAATAAAGATCTTTCGTATCCTTTTCTATACTGAGATATATCATAAGACTAATAAGTTGATTCGAGATTTCGGTATCAACCTCTTGGCCTAAAAAAAATAATCTTTCTCGATAAAGTCGGTTGATTAGGATAAAATTTTATTCCTTCGGAGCCGTACAGGCACCTTTTGGTGCATACGGTTCAACAAAAATTGTGAAAAAATCAATGTGTCGATTCCAACCTCCCCTTTTTTCATAGAAGGTTTTTCTTTCTAACTTATAACGGAAGGGCTTGCTCCCAAAAGTAAAAGAAAAAATCAGTTTCAGTTTTGGCGCCTTTTACCTTTTATTAGATATTATAATCCTCTAATAAAACGATTGATTAAGCCTGTCAGACTCATTTGATTCATTGATATTTTTTTTTTCATCGAGATTCAGTTGAAATGGCGATGGTTTTTTCTTGTTCCTGAACGGGCTTCTTCCTTTTTTTATTCCATTTTTTAGGTTTATGCTCTACCCCGAGTAAAAGGAAAAATTCGCCCGATTTTGATTTGCACATATAGGACAAATGAACCAAATACCGCGTCTTTTTTTACTACTCCTTCTTTTTTTTTTTCAATTCATTTCTTTCACATGTCTTCTGTCAAATAGTCAACAAATTTTGAATTATATTATTTGATTTGAGCAACAGTTTTAGATCACCCTGTTTCAAAATTTTTTATAGAATTTTTATCATAATTTTGCATATCATATAAGTAGTAATTATAAAAATATTATATATTAATTATCAATTGGGTTTTTACTAAACGGAGCCTGGATACTTCATTTTTTTAGTCCGACCACGTAAACCATAAAAAAATTTTGATAATCTAATATCAATCTAAATACTCCCTGCATTTAATTCCACTTTATTTTTTACGCTTCGCGTTACAAATTTTTGATAATTCAATCAATCTTTTTGAGCGAAACAGAGGATATCTCGATCGAGGGAGAAAATGGGGAAATCCCATATAGCCCGATATATCTGACAAGTCGCACTATATGTCAACCCAAGATGTATCTCCTTCTCCAGGACTTCGAAAAGGTACTTTTGGAACGCCAATAGGCATGAAATGAAAAAAAAGAGAATGAAGTTCTCTATTTCACTTTGATGTGGAAACGTAAGATTGGGGTTTCGGTTTTTAATACTATTATCCTTTTTTCCTACTTTATTAATCATATTTAAATTAATGATATTTAATACATAAGTTGAATAAGCTAAAATAAAATATAAAATAAAAGTAAAGTAAGAGAGAATGAATAAAACTAAAGGAAATTTTTTACGAACGGGCTTCTGAATGATCAACAACAATAGCTATCTTGGTTCATATAAAATAGGATTCACCCCCATTGCGTATTGGTACTTATCGGATATAGAATAGATCCGCTTCCCTTTTTTTCTATGAATTGTTCCATTATTACTAAGAGAATAGAACAAATATTAATCCTTTCTCCGAAATAATTACCTAAAAAGGGGGGGTACGTAGCATAGTTTTTTCCAATGCAATAAAGTTACATAGTGTCTATTTTTCGTTGATAAAGGGGTATTTCCATGGGTTTGCCTTGGTATCGTGTTCATACTGTTGTATTGAATGATCCCGGTCGTTTACTTTCTGTTCATATAATGCATACTGCTCTGGTTGCTGGTTGGGCCGGTTCGATGGCTCTATATGAATTAGCCGTTTTTGATCCCTCCGACCCCGTTCTTGATCCAATGTGGAGACAAGGTATGTTCGTTATACCTTTCATGACTCGTTTAGGAATAACCAATTCGTGGGGCGGTTGGAATATTACAGGAGGGACTATAACGAATCCGGGTCTTTGGAGTTACGAAGGGGTAGCCGGAGCACATATCGTGTTTTCTGGCTTGTGCTTCTTGGCAGCTATTTGGCATTGGGTATATTGGGATCTAGAAATTTTTTGTGATGAACGTACAGGAAAACCTTCTTTGGATTTGCCCAAGATTTTTGGAATTCATTTATTTCTTTCAGGAGTGGCTTGCTTCGGTTTTGGCGCATTTCATGTAACAGGATTATATGGTCCTGGAATATGGGTATCCGACCCTTATGGACTAACCGGAAAGGTCCAACCCGTAAACCCGGCGTGGGGCGTGGAGGGTTTTGACCCTTTTGTTCCGGGAGGAATAGCCTCTCATCATATTGCAGCAGGGACGTTGGGTATATTAGCGGGCCTATTCCATCTTAGTGTTCGTCCGCCTCAACGTCTATACAAAGGATTACGTATGGGCAATATTGAAACCGTCCTTTCCAGTAGTATTGCTGCTGTCTTTTTTGCAGCTTTTGTTGTTGCTGGAACTATGTGGTATGGTTCTGCAACTACTCCCATCGAATTATTTGGTCCTACTCGTTATCAATGGGATCAGGGATACTTTCAACAAGAAATATATCGAAGAGTTAGTGCTGGACTGGCTGAAAATCAAAGTTTATCAGAAGCTTGGGCTAAAATTCCTGAAAAATTAGCTTTTTATGATTATATTGGTAATAATCCAGCAAAAGGGGGGTTATTCCGAGCGGGTTCAATGGACAATGGGGATGGAATAGCTGTTGGATGGTTAGGACACCCCGTCTTTAGAAATAAAGAAGGGCGTGAACTTTTTGTACGCCGTATGCCTACTTTTTTTGAAACATTTCCGGTTGTTTTGGTAGACGGAGACGGAATTGTTAGAGCCGACGTCCCGTTTAGAAGGGCAGAATCAAAATATAGTGTCGAACAAGTAGGTGTAACTGTTGAGTTTTATGGTGGTGAACTCAATGGAGTGAGTTATAGTGATCCCGCAACTGTGAAAAAATATGCTAGACGGGCTCAATTGGGTGAGATTTTTGAATTAGATCGTGCGACTTTGAAATCCGATGGTGTTTTTCGTAGCAGCCCAAGAGGTTGGTTTACGTTTGGACATGCTTCGTTTGCTCTACTTTTCTTCTTTGGACACATTTGGCATGGTGCTAGAACCCTCTTCAGAGATGTTTTTGCTGGTATTGATCCAGATTTGGATGCTCAAGTGGAATTTGGGGCATTCCAAAAACTTGGAGATCCAACTACAAAACGACAAGCAGTCTGATGCAACATTGCTTTTTTTCTTATAGTTTCTGTTTGCGATTTTATTTAATAGGTAGGGTACTGTAGGAATCTTGATTTAAATCGCTGCCGTTTCCTTGACTCTTTTTCTTTCTTTATCCAGAGGGATACTTCCAAGTAAACAAAACAGGTATGAAAGCTATAATTGTAAACCACGATCAAATTTATGGAAGCATTGGTTTATACATTTCTCTTAGTATCCACCTTAGGGATAATTTTTTTCGCTATTTTTTTTCGGGAACCACCTAAAATTTCAACTAAAAAATGAAATAATTTTTCATTATCTTCATTGACGTAATCAGCCTCCAAATATTTGGAGGCTGATTACGTCAACTAGTCCCCGTGTTCCTCGAATGGATCTCTTAGTTGTTGAGAGGGTTGCCCAAAGGCAGTATATAGAGCATACCCTGTAAAACTTACAAGTAACCCAGATATAAAGATGGCGACTAGGGTTGCTGTTTCCATTATTATAGAATTGAAAGACCACACTGGATCTATGCTAAGATCATTTATTTACAACGGAATGGTATACAAAGTCAACAGATCGTAATGAATACAAAATAAGATTTATGGCTACACAAACTGTTGAAGATAGTTCTAGATCTGGTCCAAGAAGCACTACTGTAGGGAAATTATTGAAACCATTGAATTCCGAATATGGTAAAGTAGCTCCTGGATGGGGAACGACCCCTTTGATGGCTGTTGCAATGGCTCTATTTGCGGTATTCCTATCTATTATTTTGGAGATTTATAATTCTTCTGTTCTACTGGATGGAATTTCAGTGAATTAGACTGAGAAGAATCTTGAAGTTCTAGCTTTTAGCTCGATACAAAAAAGTAAAGTATGTAGGTCTAACAATTTTAGCCTATTCTCCTTTGGTAGTTCGACCGCGAAATTTTTTTCTGCATTGTATATTTCCGGAATATGAGTGTGTGACTTGTTAGAATTGACCCTATGGATAGTACAGAGAATGGGGTCTGTCATCTTTATCAAGATGGTTTTACTTCGTCGGATATTCATTCG